CCGCTATAAATATTCCAAAAAACGTTATACTAACTGAAAAAGTTGCATTTGGCAAAAATTCATACCAATCAAAAAAATGATTTGAATTTTGATGTAAAAGATTTATAGACGGAGTTAACAATTTTGCTAAGATATCCAAATTGTTTCCTTCTTGATTAAAGGGAATTCCTATGGCTCCAACAAACAAAGGAAATAAGACTAATATAAGCATAGAGAATAGCATAGTATTGTCCGATTCATGGGGATAAAAAAAAGTCTTTGTAGGACCAAAAGGAAAAATAGTAAGAAAAGGCATTTTTGTTACATGAGTATCCATTCGGTATGTTTTCTTCGAAAAAAAAGAAGTCCTTTCCCTTTCATTATTATTTATTTTTAATAAAGCAACTAAAGGAAAACTTTTTTTAATTGATTTTGGCTCTTCTTTACCCCATAGAGATATTGAATAGAAGGAATTTCCCTTTTTGCCACTGTAATTTTGAAAACGAACGTTTAAATGTCCTTCAAAAGTAAGTAAATAAATCCGAAACATATAAAATGCAGTTAATCCGGCTGTGAAAGAAGCAATTATTGCGAAAATCGGTGAATATAACCAACTATCATTAAGAATTTCATCTTTGGACCAAAAACAAGCAAGAGGTGGAATACCACAAAGAGAAAGTGTACCTAATAAAAAAGCAGTTTTTGTAATTGGCACGTGCTTTCTTAACCCGCCCATAAGAGCCATATTCTGGCTTTTATCTGGAGCGTATCCAACAAGAGCTTCCATTGAATGAATAATTGATCCGGATCCTAAAAACAACAAGGCTTTCGAATAAGCATGAGTAATCAAATGAAATAAAGCGGCTCGATAAGACCCCATACCTAGAGCTAACATCATATAACCCAATTGAGACATTGTAGAATAGGCTAAACCTTTCTTAATATCTTTTTGAGCAAGAGCTAAAGTGGCTCCTAATAAGACTGTTATTATACCTATAAAAGATATTAGATTCATTATGTATGGTATCGCTATGAAAAGTGGAAGAAGACGAGCTACAAGAAAAATTCCCGCTGCTACCATAGTAGCGGCGTGGATAAGAGCCGAAATAGGAGTAGGACCCTCCATGGCATCAGGTAACCATACATGAAGGGGAAATTGTGCGGATTTAGCAACTGCGCCGCCAAATAATAGAAAGGCACACAAAGTAACAAATAAAAAGTCAACCTCCTTATTATAAATCAAGTTATTGAATATTTCGAACAAATCCCGAAATTCGAAACTACCCGTTGTCCAATAAAGACCTAAGATTCCTAATAATAAACAAAAATCCCCTACACGATTAGTTACAAAGGCTTTTTGACAAGCACTTGCCGCACTAGGTCGTGTGAACCAAAACCCTATTAATAGATAAGAACACATCCCAACCAATTCCCAAAAAACATAAATTTGTATCAAATTCGAACTTGTAACTAATCCCAACATTGAAGTATTGAAAAAACTCATATAAGCAAAAAATCTCAAATATCCTTGATCATGAGACATATAATTGTCGCTATAAAAAAGAACCAGAATTCCAACTGTGGTGATTAATATTGACATAATAGAAGTAAGCGGATCAATAAAGTGTCCGAACTCGAAAGAAAAATCATTATTGATGGTCAAAGACCATATGTATTGATAGATAGAACTCCTATTTATTTGCTGAATAGATAGATCGACCGAAAAAATCATAACTATACTTAACAAAAAAATACTAGGAAAAGCCCAAATACGGCGAAGATTTTTTGTTGCCGTTGGAAAAAGTAGAAGTCCCACTCCTATTAACATAGGAACTGGAAGCGGAACGAAAGGTATGATCCAAGAATATTGATATGTATGTTCCATAAAAATAATAATTTTTTATTCTTAATTAATTGTTTCTGATTCACCGGTTCTTATCTCTTTTAAAAGAGATTACTAAAGTATTAAAAAAGCAACTGAAACTAAAATGGGATTTTCTATTCGTAGTTAGTTTGAACCTTTCTCAACTACTTCAAAAATTTTCAAAGTGAAAAATAACGAATTATTTTATACTAAGTTTATACTAAGTAAGATTTTTAGGAAAACGTAGCAGAAAATTCCAATTTCCATTATTATTCCCTATTACAAAAATTTATGGACATATATCAAGACTAAAAAATTGGACAAAAAAAAGAAGTACTTTATTTTGATATCAATCATCGGATGTCCCATAACTTTGCCTAATAAAAAAAGAACTAGGTATTTTTGTTTGTTTATTCATAATAATTAACGAGTTTAATTCGGGACTGATTGATTATGTTCTATTCTAATAAATGGCATTTAATAACCAATTACTAGAAAAGAAAAAAGAAAAAGATTCCGGTTTTTTATTAGGTAGGTAAGGGTTCTTAAGCTTGTTCGATATGTATTTTTTATGTACAAATGGAACATCCCAAAAAGACACAGAGATAGAAAGGTATCACAAATAACTCCGAAATACAAATTATTTTGCCTCAGATATTGTATGGAATAGGAATTGAAAAAAAAAGATTTGTTTTAAACAATAGATGTCTTTCACATCCAATTTTTGCAATGAATAACTTTTTATTTTTTGAATGGCAGTTCCAAAAAAACGTAGTTCTATATTAAAAAAACGTATTCGTAAAAATATTTGGAAAAAAAGGGGATATTGGGCAGCGCTGAAAGCTTTTTCGTTAGCGAAATCCCTTTCGACCGGGAATTCAAAAAGTTTTTTGTACGACAAATAATTAATAAAACGTTGGAATAATTTGAATCCGCATCCACCTGACTCCAAAAACGAGCCGGTTTAGTTTCGAATTTAGATTCAACTTTTTAATATAGAATAGAAAAATAGAAGTAAAAAAAAATAGAAATAGAAAAAGTAAGTAATAAATAAAGATTTCAATTCCCTACTGTTTTGAACCAATGGATTTGGCTACTGAATTGGTACTTTTTTTTTTATTTGAAAAAAAAAAAAGAATAAAAAATTGAGAGTTTTGCCTTTATTTGTATTTGAATACGCTTTTCATTCCCGGGATGGGGATTCTTAATTTCCCCATCACCCACCCACTTATAAATAAGACAATAATAAAGGTTTTGTTTTGTCTTTTCTTTTTTTTTTCTTTTATATTTCTCCTTTTCTATTTCAATTTATGCTATTCTATAGCATAAATTGAAATCTTTAGACAAAAGCAATGAGTTGTTGAAACTAATTTTTAATTATACTTTTTTTTTAACTTTCTGAATCATCACTCCAAGTGAGAATGAGAAAAGCGTCTTTCGCCATTTCGGCGTATTTCTAATTTCTATACGAATAGTATGCAATTTATCAGTAATAAAAAAATCCTATGTTTGAAAGGGAGGATCAATCTAAAAATATCGATTTTTAGAATTCGGATTTAGAAATAAATTTTTGAAGTAGGACAATAGAAATCGAAATTCTTTTATATAATATGTATAGCTCAATACCTAATTGGTTTGATAAACCCTAAGAGAAATTTATACTGAAAAAAACCTAACGATTATCACAAGACAAAAGTTATGCAAATAAAATAAAATTTTTTGAATTATTGGATATTATGCTTAAATTGTGATCGTGATCCATAAAAAAGAAAAAGAATATGTTATTGTTAAGTTAAATAAAACTGAAACCTTAAATAACTAAATAAAACGATAAAAAAGAGACTGTTTCAATCTCTATTGAAACAGGTTTTTATTCATCAATTGAATGCTTCCTAAAAATAAAAAGTATTTAATTGAAACTTTCTCTTTCAATCTCGACGATTAAATAAAAATAAGTTATTATTATTTCTAGCAAGCCGCTATGGTGAAATCGGTAGACACGCTGCTCTTAGGAAGCAGTGCTAGAGCATCTCGGTTCGAATCCGAGTGGCGGCATAACATCTTCTAAAAGATATAGAAAAGCCCTATAATGAATTGAATTTCCGATTTCCATTCCGTATACTCGAGAGACTTTCACTTTTTACTTTTAATTTCATTTTTTATTTATGATATTTTCAACTTTAGAACATATATTAACTCATATATCATTTTCGGTCATTTCAATCGGAATTACAATTCATTTAATAACCTTATTAGTCGATGAAATCGTAGGACTATATGATTCATCAGAAAAGGGGATGATATCTACCCTTTTCTGTCTAACAGGATTATTAGTAATTCGTTGGATTTATTCGGGGCATTTCCCATTAAGTGATTTATATGAATCATTAATCTTTCTGTCATGGAGTTTCTCCATTATTCATAGGATTTTAAAACATAAAAATCATTTAAGCGCAATAACCGCGCCAAGTGCTATTTTTACCCAAGGCTTTGCAACTTCGTGTTTGTTAACCAAAATGCATCAATCCGGAATATTAGTGCCCGCTCTACAAGTTCAGTGGTTAATGATGCACGTAAGTATGATGGTATTCGGCTATGCAGCTCTTTTATGCGGATCATTATTATCCACAGCTCTTCTAGTCATTACATTTCGAAAAATGATAAGGATTTTTGGTAAAAGCAATAAATTATTAAATGGAACTGTAACTGAGTCGTTTTCCTTCGGTGAAATACAATACATGAATGCAAAAACCAATGTTTTACTAAATACTTATTTTTTTTCCGCTAGAAATTATTACAGGTATCAATTGATTCAACAATTGGATCATTGGAGTTATCATATTATTAGTCTAGGATTTATCTTTTTAACCGTAGGTATTCTTTCAGGCGCAGTATGGGCTAATGAGGCATGGGGATCATATTGGAATTGGGATCCAAAGGAAACTTGGGCATTTATTACTTGGACTATATTCGGGATTTATTTCCATACTCGAACAAATAAAAAATCAGAAGGTTTTAATTCCGCAATTGTGGCTTCTATGGGCTTTGTTATAATTTGGATATGTTATTTCGGGGTCAATCTATTAGGAATAGGGTTACATAGTTATGGTTCATTTAATTAACAATTCACATCTAATTGAATTGCAAATTGAAGAAAAGAAAGGGCCTGATGAAGACAAACATAGGACGGCGCATATATATAAACGAAACTGAGTGGAAACCGCCGAGAACCTTTTGAATCACTCCACTACTTGATTCAAAAGGTTCTCACAAACGCCAAAGGGGTTTGGTTACAATTCAAATTTCTTTTTTCTTTTTTTATTCATGAAAATTCTCTATAAAAAAATTAGATAGAATAGCTTCGACCTTGTCCACTGATAGTGACAGAACGAAATCCGGATAAATACCAATACCAAGTACGGGTAGAAGAATAGAGATCAAAACAAATAATTCCCGTGGTCCAGAATCAAAAAAATAAGAGTTTACGCCATTAAATAGCTTGTACCCATAAAACATTTGCCGTAACATAGATAATGAATAAATAGGAGTTAATATCATTCCAATTGCCATTACAAAAGTAATCAGTATTTTTGCTATTAAAAGATATTTTTGGCTAGTAATTATTCCAAAAAATACTATCAATTCCGCAACAAAACCACTCATGCCCGGTAATGCAAGGGAAGCCATTGATAAGATACTAAATAGCGTGAATATCTTTGGAATTGGTATAGCCAGTCCGCCCATTTCGTCGAGATAACCATGACGTATTCTATCATAACTCGTTCCTGCTAAGAAAAAAAGTGCAGCGCTAATAAACCCATGAGAAATTATTTGTAAAATGGCTCCGCTGAGTCCTGTATCAGTTATCGAGCCAATTCCTATAATTATGAAACCCATATGAGATACAGAGGAATAGGCGATTCTTTTTTTTAAATTGCGTTGGCCAGGAGATGTTAAAGCTGCATAAATTATTTGCATTGTACCTACTATGATTAACCAGGGAGAAAATAGAGAATGAGCGTGCGGTAATAGTTCCATATTGATCCGAACCAAGCCATATGCTCCCATTTTTAATAAGATTCCGGCCAGAAGCATACAAGTACTGTAATGGGCCTCCCCATGGGTGTCTGGTAACCATGTATGTAAGGGTATAATCGGTGATTTGACAGCAAAAGCAATAAGAAATCCAATATAGAATAGTATTTCCAGTGCCACGGGATACGATCGATTAGCTAATATTTCCAAATTTAATGTTGGTTCATTGGAACCATATAAACCGATACCCAAAACTCCTATTAATAGAAAAACGGAACCCCCTGCAGTGTACAAAATAAACTTTGTAGCTGAATAAAGACGTTTCTTTCCACCCCATGCTGATAGAAGTAGATAAACAGGAATTAATTCTAATTCCCACATGATGAAAAAAAGTAAAAGGTCACGAGAAGCAAATGATCCTATTTGACCGCTATACATTGCTAACATCAGGAAATAGAATAATCGGGAATTCCGAGTAACTGGCCAAGCCGCTAACGTAGCTAAAGTGGTGATAAATCCCGTCAATAAAATGGGTCCTAGGGAAAGTCCATCTATTCCCAATCTCCAGTAAAAACCAAAAAAATTGATCCATTTATAATCCTCTGCGAGTTGTATTAATGGATCGTCCAATTCGAAATGATAACAGAAGGCGTAGGTCGTTAGAAGGAGTTCTAGCACGCATATATATATAGTATACCCCCTAGTCACCTTATTTCCTCTATGAGGGAGAAAGAAAATGAAAAAACCCGTGGCTATCGGAAAAACTACAATTATTGTTAACCAAGGAAAAAAGTTCGTGGTAAAGGCAAGATACACTCGAACCAGCCAAAACCGTGCTCGAAAAATAGAATATATATTCTTAATTTTTTTTCGAGTACGGGTTTTTGTCGGTAATCAGTAAGTAAAAAAAAATGTATTCAAAATAGATTCAAGTGGGGTTTTGGGGAACGTATCAATATCAATAAGCTAGACCCATGCTTCGAGTTGTTTCATGCCATAAATAAACTCGAACACTCAAGAAATCCGTTGGACAGGCGGATTCACATCTCTTACAACCAACACAATCCTCCGTTCTTGGAGCAGAAGCAATTTGTTTAGCTTTACATCCGTCCCAAGGTATCATTTCTAATACATCCGTGGGACATGCTCGGACACATTGAGTACACCCTATACATGTATCATAAATCTTTACTGAATGTGACATTGAATCTATCAATTTCTGAATTCATAAATTTTCGATCTAGTAATTTTGGAAATGAATCATATATTGAAACACCGGATCAATCAACGATTTACCAGAATTTTGGAATCAATCCATTTCTGGATCAACTGATAAGAGGGAACAAAGATACTTTGATTTTTTACGTTTTTGCCAATATGATCGAGGTTAGGACGTATTATAGATGCTAATTCGAATTTATGAATATTCTGATTTTGAAATACTATTTTATTTATTCAACAAAATCGATTGATTGATACGAATCGATTTTCTGTTACGATAAATTGACGAAACAATAGCTGATCCGATAGCTGCTTCAGCGGCTGCAATAGCTATAACAAAAATTGAGAAAATATCTCCTTTTAATTGCCTACTATCAAAAAAATCGGAAAATGTTACAAAATTTATATTAACCGCATTTAGTATAAGTTCAAGACACATCAGGGCCCGGACAATATTTCGGCTCGTGATCAATCCATAGATACCAATAGAAAATAAATAAGCACTCAAAATAAGTACATGCTCGAGCATCATTGACCAACTCCGTACCAATTTCGATTCATTTCAATATGAACAATAAGTCAAGTGATTTGATTGCTTATAATCTAACAAGTATAGAACAAAAGAATATATTGCTAATAGATCGAATCAATAAACTTCTATTTGATTTATACATGAAACAGTATTCAAATAGAATTGAAGGCAAATAGATGTGATAACACAGAAAAGTTGAATTTGGATTGCTGTTGCTAGTTATAAAGATTTTTTACTGACGAGCTACGGCAATTGCACCTATCAAAGCAACTAAAAGAATTATCGAAATGAGTTCAAATGGAAGAAAAAAGTCGGTTGATAAATGAATTCCAATTTGTTGACTATTACTTATCAAATCTTGCTCTATAATCTGGTTGGATCGTGTAGTCCAAATAATCCCGTACCACGACGTATCTAGAATAGTAGTGAGTAAGGACAAAAAAATACTTGTACAAACCAGAGAAGTAACTCCATCCCCGATAGTCCAAAGATTCAAATGAAAATCGTTGGAATAGTCTGAACCATTCATGAACATTACAGCAAATATGATTAAAACATTTACAGCTCCTACATAAATAAGGAGCTGTGCAGCAGCTACAAAAGGCGAATTTGATAGAATATAGAATAAGGATATACAAATAAGAACGAATCCCAATGAAAAGGCAGAATAAATCGGGTTGGTAAGTAATACCACTCCCAGACCTCCTAATATAAGACCCGATCCTAGAAAAACTAAAAGAAAATCATGTATTGGTCCAGCCAAATCCATTATATTAAAATAAGAGATAAATAAATCGAAATGTTTTTTCATGACCTTATTGAACCGACCAGGCAATTTTTTTTTATGAGGCATTCCCGATTGAATTCAATTCAAATCTAATAGGTGTGAATTGATGTGGGTACAGTTATTGGATCAATTTCGTTCTTTTCTTTATTGGAAATGGCAGTTGGAAATTGAAAGTCTATATTTCGAAAAAATTGTGGATATATTAACAGACTTTCAATACAAATTAATTTGTACTTCTCATAATCCAATCTATAGTTGGGATTTGTACCAAACAAAGAGAAAGACCTTATTCCTTTATACCAACACGGAACCCTAGTAATTTCCAATAATAAAGAGATTTACCCGTTTTTTCTTTGAGACGAATTCAAAACTGTTCGAATTGTAAAATCGTCAATTACTGACATTGGTAAACGACCTAAAGCAATTTGATTGTAATTCAATTCGTGACGGTCGTAAGTAGCAAGTTCATATTCTTCAGTCATTGATAAACAATTTGTTGGACAATACTCAACGCAGTTACCACAAAAAATACAAATTCCGAAATCGATACTGTAATTAAGCAATCGTTTCTTTCGAATATCAGTTTCCAATTTCCAATCAACAACAGGCAGATCTATAGGACATACACGAACACATACTTCACAAGCAATACATTTATCAAATTCAAAATGGATTCGACCGCGGAAACGCTCCGATGTTATTAATTTTTCATAAGGATATTGAATAGTTACAGGGAAACGATTTGCTTGGGATAAGGTAATCATGAAACTTTGACCAATGTACCTTGCAGCTCGTACTGTTTGTTGACCATAATTCATGAACCCAGTTACCATAGGGAACATATCGGGAATATCTATGAATAAATTTTTTCTTTCTCTTGTTTGAGGTAAGCCGTGAATATAGTATCCCTTTTTTTTTGTTTACAGTGAAAGGAGTTGGGAAGAGGTTGTTAATAATAGATTACCGAGAGAAATAGGTAAAAGAAATTTCCAGCCAAGATTTAATAATTGGTCCATTCTTAGTCTAGGTAAAGTCCATCTTGTTGTGATAGAAATGAACAAGAACAAATAAGTTTTAGCTAATGTAATAAAGATACCAATTGTCGTTCCAAAGATTCCATCCGCTTTATTTATTTCAAATAACTCAGGAACAAATATGTACGGAATTGAAAGATTCCAACCGCCCAAGTAAAGAACTGTTACAAATAATGAGGAAACTAATAAATTTAGATAGGAAGCAACGTAAAATAAACCAAATTTGATCCCCGAATATTCGGTTTGATAGCCTGCTACTAATTCTTCTTCTGCTTCTGGTAAATCAAAAGGTAATCTTTCGCATTCTGCTAGGGAAGAAATTAGAAAAACGATAAACCCTATAGGTTGACGCCACAAATTCCACCCCCAAAAACCATATTTTGATTGCGCCCCGACTATATCAACTGTACTTGAACTATTAGATAATCATAGTCGGTGATAACATTACTGTTCCCATCGCTATTACAAAACCGTACATGAGATTTTCACCTCATACGGCTCCTCAGGGCCACAAATAAATGTAAGGACCGGGCAAGTATTCGTTATCTTGATATGGTTATAGCATAGATAGACTCGTGGAAGGTCCCCAATTATACCAATGGAATTCTGTCTGCTATAAGAATAAATCAAAAAGCATTTCTGAATTGATCTCATCCTTCAACTTTTTTGGGGTGAGTAATAACTTAATAAATCCTTCAATAAAATACTCTTTGTAGAAATATCTATTGAGATTTCGAGCCATCATTTTATTTTGATTACAAAAAAAAAAGAATTAGACATTCCATTAGTTCATGAATCATGACACAATTTTTCTTTCTATGAAGATAGGAAAGAAATAAGAAAAAAATAGCTTTTCTTTTTATTTTTTTATTGTAATTTTCTTTTTTTTTCTATTTTTTTTGTTCCTCTTCTTCTTTCTGAGAAAAAGGGGGCCTCAAAAAAGGAAAGGATTATTTCGTTCCTGATAGTAATTTCTTTAATTGGGGGATAGGAGCATACTCTGAATCGGAATTGTGGGGAGTACTGCCTGATCATTTCTACCAACTTAAAGCCCCAATTAGTATTCTTTTTATGTTATGCAGACGTATCTTTTTCGTTAATTTACATAATCTCCATTACTAATTCTTTGTGTGTATTTTAGTGTTCCTTATTATCCACCCATTTTTTTTTTTCAATCCCCCGTTCGTTAATATATGTATTGTAATACATTCAAACATATAGTGAAAACTCCATACGGTTGACTTTTGAGCCCGCTTCAAGCTAGGATGACCAATCAACTAATCTTGGGGTAAAGGGCATCTTCCACTTTTGTTTACTTTCACTTAACTCTTGTACATAGGAAATGAGACTCAATCTGCTTTTACTGCGAATTTAGAAGTTGTTTTCTTTCACTCATATATAACTATCTAATTTTTTTATTAACCTAAAGAATAAATAAATGAATAAAAAAAAATGCGGATATCCATTAAATTTCTTTTTTTTCTAGAAGGAAAAGAAAAACTTATATTTTAGCGAATCGCACGTAGAGATATTGATAAAACACATAAAGTTAATGGTATTTCATAACTAATCGATTGAGCAGCAGCTCGCAGACCACCTAAAAACGAATATTTATTATTTGATCCATATCCTGACATAAGAAGTCCAATAGGAGCAATACTTGAGACGGCAATCCATAAAAAAATACCAATATTGAGATCAGCTAAAACAAGGTGATAACTAAAAGGAATTACTGAATAACTTAGTAGAATTGATATGACTGCTATAGATGGTCCAATACTGAAGAAACGAGTATTTCCTCTAGCTGGAAGAAGATTCTCTTTGAAAAGTAGTTTTGTTCCATCTGCTAAAGCTTGAAGAATTCCGAAAGGGCTGGCGTATTCAGGGCCAATACGTTGTTGTATTCCTGCAGATATTTCTCTTTCTAACCACACAATTACTAGTACACCTATTGTGATTCCTAATACAAGAGTCAAAATAGGGGCAAACACCCGTGTGGTCCCATAGAGCTCTTTTAAGGATTCCAATCGGGAAAAAGAATTAATATCTTGTACTTCTGTTGTATCAACTATCATTTCAACGATCAACTTCTCCCATAATGATATCTATACTACCTAGTATCGTCATAATATCCGCCAATTTCATTCTTTTAACTAACTGAGGAAGAATTTGCAAATTGATAAAACCCGGTGGGCGAATTTTCCATCGCCAAGGAAAACAACTTTGATCTCCTATCAGAAAAATTCCCAATTCTCCTTTTGGGGCTTCGACTCTCACATAAAGTTCTTGTTTCGGTAATTCAAAAGTAGGAGAAGGTTTTTTACTAATGAATCGATCTTCAAAATCATTCCATTCTGGATCGCTTTCTCTAGCAAAGCATCGGATTTCTAAATTCTCATAGGGCCCCCCCGGAATTCCTTCCAAAGCCTGTTGAATAATTTTTACGGATTCTGTCATTTCACCGATTCGGACTAAATAACGAGCTAATGAATCTCCTTCTTTTTGCCACTGGACTTCCCAATCAAATTCGTCGTAACACTCATAATGATCCACTTTACGAAGATCCCATTCTATTCCAGACGCTCGTAGCATTGGTCCTGATAAACCCCAATTTATTGCTTCTTCTCCACCAAAAATGCCTACTCCTTCAACTCGTTCTAAAAAGACAGGGTTTCGTGTAATAAGTTTTTGATATTCAACAACCCCCGTTAAAAAATAATCACAGAAATCCAAACATTTCTCTATCCAGCCATGGGGTAAATCGGCCGCTATCCCTCCGATACGAAAATAATTATGCATCATTCTCATACCGGTGGCAGCTTCGAATAGATCATATACTAATTCTCTTTCTCTGAAAATATAGAAGAAGGGGGTCTGTGCACCAATATCTGCCATAAAAGGGCCGAGCCATAACAGATGAGAGGCTATACGACTCAACTCCAACATAATTACTCTGATATAGCTGGCCCTTTTAGGTACTTGAATATTTCCCAACTGTTCTGGTCCATTTACAGTTATTGCTTCTGTGAACATAGTAGCTAAATAATCCCAACGTGTTACATAAGGCAGATATTGTATAATTGTTCGGTTTTCCGCAATTTTTTCCATCCCTCTGTGTAAATAACCCAATATCGGTTCACAGTCAATAACATCTTCGCCATCGAGAGTAACGATGAGACGAAGAACACCATGCATTGATGGGTGGTGAGGTCCCATATTTACTCTCATAAGGTCTTTTCCTGTAGCTAGTATACTCATAGGTTTTTCCTCGATTCATTCTTACATGAATTGTTGAAAACAAAAAGAAGTTATCGAGATTCAAAATCTAATAAATCAAATAATTCAAAATTCTTTTTTCAAATTAACGATTTTTTGACTCCCGGATATTCAACTGACTAATTAATTCTTTATAACGTACTCTATTTTTCTTTGACAAATAAGAAAGTAGCCGTTGGCGTTTTTCCAGAACTTTCCGTAAACCCCTCTGAGATAAATAGTCTTTTCTGTGCAATTCCAAATGGGAAGTAAGTCTTTGTATCTTATTAGTGAAACTTAATACTTGAAATTCAACAGACCCGCTGTTTTCTTTTTTTTTTTCTTGAAAAGTAACTGAGATGAATGAATTTTTTAACATAAAACGAAATCCTCTTTTCCCTTTCTTTTAATATGAAATTTACTGATCAGTAATAATAATGTTAGTCATTTGAATTGAATATACACAACCATCTTAAAGCTGTTATGAACTTCCGATAAAATCAATCAACAATCAATCCCATTTTCAATTTGATTAGGGATAAAAAAGGATGGTATATTTCTTCAAAAGAGAAAAAGCGAGACCTAAAAAAAAAATTCTGTTAATTCATTTATAGATCTAACCAATCCGTATGTCCGTAAAGTGGTATCCTGTATCATAATGGAATGTAAGACAAGGCATGTGTCCATCTCTTTGTTTTCATATACCGGGTATGGTACGTATGGTACGCGATCGATAAGAAAAACGTACTAGTAACAAATTTGCAATCGTGGATACATATGTATCCTTATCATACTGAAACGACTGCCATTATTGGTATTAAACCAATAGCGATTCATACAAACTAAATCTTCTAATCGATAATTGGGCCAAAGAAAGAACTTTAATTTAATTAGTTTCTTTTTCTCTCTAGCAAGATCTTTGCTTTTATCCAAAACGTGACCCCCCTTTTTTACGTTATTACAAAATACGGAATTTCTCTGAATACCATTTTGATTCTTCCAATTGAAACAAATCAGAGTTCTCAATTCTCTACGACGGTTAGGGAATAAAATATTTTCAGGAACAAGCAAATCATAATTCTTTTTGTCTCTGTTTCCAGTCATTCTTTGATGTCTTGCAATGGATTCATAATTTTTTTTTTTATGAACATAGCTTTTTCCTCGGTATCTTTTAGTAATTTGGCGCTTATTCTTATGAACCAATGAAATACCTACGATTTGATATATAAAAAACCGTCCATCGTTTTTTACAGACAGACGAAGCGGTTCGATAATAAATATTCCCCCTTTCACCAATTCTGTAAGAGTGAAATCCTTATGAATCATCAAAATATCCAGACCCATTTCTCCCCCTTGAATAGAGGATATAGCAATTTCTCTTGGATTTATCAGTCGAAGCAGGAGACAATAGATCTTGATATTATTTATTATTCTTTGATTTAAAAAAGAATCCCATCTCAACTGAAAATGCAAATACTTTTTTAGGAAGAAATAAAGTTCTGCTTCTGTGTTGTTCTTGTATTGTTTTTTCGTTCTACGTTTTTTGATGTCCGATCCCGAAGAATTTGCTTCAACATCTTTTTCTTGGTTTGAGAGAACTGACCCAAGACTTACTTGGTTTTGTGCATCTGATCGAGGATTCCCTTGGTCTGGGGGTTCTTTTTCTTCTTTACTTCTATTGTATAATTCAAGAGAGTTTTTTTGATTCGATGATATAAAAAGATCCTCTTTTTTCTTTCGAGTTATTTTTTTATTCCCATTTTCATTTCCATTAAAACTGAAAAGAAGTAATTTGATTGGTATGATCCACGGTTTTTTTTTATATGCATTAAAAAATAGCACTAATTCTCGGAAGAACCAAAGCTCCAGATTTGATATAGGACAACTTAGTATTGCTTCATTCATTCCCATCCAATCAAAAAAGAACTTTTTTTGATTGGATGGTTTAATTTCTTCATCTTCATGAATTGTAAGATAAAAAAGAACTTTCTTATTAATTTCATCAATTATTTGATACTTATCAGCCCCAATCTTAGTATTTGGATTCCTGTTGGTACCAATATCAACCCAGACTTCAATATCAACCTTATTTCTAAGACAAAAATCGAGAATTCTCCAATCAAAATATTTTCTATCCGAAAATTTATCCATATCCATAATATTATCTTCTTCTAGATAATTATTAATAGGGATACCTCCCAACATATCAAATAATTTGCCTTCCCTTATGTTGGAATTAGAAAAGATTTCTTCTTTATTATTTACTTGGAATAATGATTTATGAATATACGAGTCTTTCTTATCTTCATAATTAAGAGATTTATATGATAAAAGATCATATCTATAGTGTTTTTTAAAATTATCTTTTTGATTCTGTAATGGATTCGCTTCAAAAAAATTTTGTTTGTCGGAATGAGTTAATCTATTTTTTTCATATGAATCCTTTTTGTTTAAATCTTTCTTTTGAGCCATACTGTGTTGATTGGCTCTATTTCGCCATTTTTGTGGTACTAATATAGGCCATCTTATCCGAGATAAATCGGATTGATATTGATAATGCCCCTTTAACCAGTTTTTCCATTGATTCATTTCAAAATTCCAAAAAGATTCATGTCTTAATTCGTAATGAAATATCCCTTGTTTTTTAAAATAATCTTTTATTTCCTTCTTAAGAAAAAGGGATGTTCCGTCATATTGAAAGACAAATCTTAAATTAGAAAAGTGAATAAGTTGGGTTTGTGATAATTTGTAAAATACATATGCTTGTGATTGTGAGAAAAAAGAGAAATCATAAGAAATCTTTGAATTCTTATTACTAACCTTAGAAAGTGATTTTTTTATAGTCGAAATAAAGTGAATTCCATTTTTACTTGTTTTATTAATTCTTTCCTGATTTGTTTCATTATTGTGGGTATTTTTCTCAATAATTTGGATTTTTTTTGGTGATTCAAAAAAAAAAATTGCATTGATTCTTGGAATATTGACAATAGCTAGAAAAATTTTTATGTATATCCTTTCAATGAAAAATTTTATAAAAAAATATGATTTACCGATTAATCGAGTATTTCTTTTTTTTAATATTTGCCAAATTCTTTTGGACGCTCCTAATATTTTAGGACGATAACTTGTTTTGTTCGAACTAATATTTATTTCGTAAGTTAGCAGTCTTTTTTTCTTTTCTTTTGTAATTTTTTCTATTTTCTTTTTTATTATGTTTGTTCGATTAGTCAGATCTTTTATTTTTTTTTCGGGTAGTGCTAAATTTGTCCAATCCATAGATCGGATTTGAATGGACGATTCGTGAATCATCTGATTACTCGTTATCAAATCTTTTTTATCTTCACCAAATTCATCTATTTCTCGCAATCTAAATAATGGAATTTGGTTTGTTTTTGAAAGTTCTTTTACTCTTCCTTTTACTTTTAGTAATAGAATTCTTTTGATGACCCATCTTTTTGTTTCTTTTGCGATTTGTTGAAAAATTTTTGTTCTTTCTTTTAAAACTCTTAAAGACTTTGTTTTCAATTGTCTAATTTTTTTTTTTAGTTCTTTGAAAATTGGTTTAAAAAATGAAGGTCTTTTTCGGGGAGGACCAAAAGGCAATTCCGCTTCCATTCCCCAAACTGTTAAAAAACAAAAATCGTTGTTTTTTTGTCCCCTTTTTTTTTTCATTGCATCTTTATGAGGGAATTGTAGCTTAGATTTGTGCCAGGGTTTCAGGCAAAAAGGAAATAGGATCTTTATCTGAATACCCTCTGTTAACCAGTTTTTCGGAAATTCTCGTTCGGATAATTGAACACCATTATGAGTGCATTTTACATACATTTCCCTATTCCAATCCTTTAAATCCTCGGACCATTCGGGAATTTGAAATAATAGCGTGCGAGCAATATTTTTAGCTATTATCAGTGAAGGTAATATAATATATTTTCTAAGAATCGATTGAGTTAATAATACAAAACTTCTGAGTACTTGAGCAAAAAAAAATGTATTCCAGATTTCTGCTATGGGTATCTCTGTTTTTTCTTTTCTTTTGTATTTTTCTCTTTTGTCCTCCTCTTTGTTATCAATTTTTTTTTGCTTTTCCATTTGAGAATCAGAAGGTTTTTGGTCTTTTTGTTTCCACATCCAATTTTTAAAAATTACTTTCATCCGTTCGGAAATATCAAAAGAAAAAAAAAAAGGTTTGTCTAGCCTGTCCAAAAAAAGCGGGGAATGTACATTTGCTTGAAACAGTTCCCAAGTAATAGTTTTACGTCTTTGTGCGCGCATGGAGCCTTTGATTAGACCTCGACGAAAATCCGATTGTTGTGAATAATAGGCCAAATTCACTTTCTTTGCTTGCTTAGGACTCTTAGTATATTTGGTATTAATATACGTAGAGGTATTTGGCTTTGGCTGGTTATCAGTAAAAATAACTACATGTTTGAACTTTCTTGAACGAATTGCCCCTGCTACAGTTTCGCCCCTGTTTTTCTTTTTTTGTCCTAAACCGGTAATTGAGTTGTATGACCAGCGAGGAACTTTTTTACTAATTTCTTTTATTCCAATAGAGTTTTTTCTAATTCTTTGGTCGTTGGGATCCGTTATAACTACATCAAATAAAATTTTTAAAATTAGTATTTGATCTTCTGAATCAATTTTTTCTTGTGTGTGTTCTGGAAATAAAGAACGTACTTTTTTTGTTGAAAATAATTTTATACGAAACCTATCTAGTGTCTGCTCAAATTCGGGATAATTCTTAATAAGAAGAGTACCATGAATTTTATTTATCCAAAACGTCCTGATGTTCT